AGATAGCGTAGAGTGATGGAATCCGTGGAATCATAAATAATCCACATAAGATACTTCTAATAGAGAGTATCAAACATTGTCGAACAATTCACAGACCAACCAACCCAACTCATAAAATATAGAAGAAGGAACGTTGATACATTATTATATTTGCATAAAAACCAAGTTGGGTTGTTGTTCGTCCAAAAAGCAATTAGTCGAAGTCGGGGGACTTCCAAAAATACAAGACTAAGAAAAGAATTAAGTACTAGATCCGTGTAACTTAGGATTCGATTTTATTGGGTCAGAATGCAGTTTTTAGACAGGAGCACGCCGTGATTTTCACTTCATAAATTGACCAGGATTGGGTATACAAAAACAAAAGTATATCTGCAACTCTTTGGACAGGAAAAAAATCATATGTAATTCACCCATGAATATTAATGAAGAAGAAGGATAAGTATTTTATCTGAAATTTTACAAATAGTGATTGTATCCGTTGGAATGAATTATTGTTTTTTTCCTGTTCCTGTCACATAAACCTGCGGTAATGCTTTCATTCTTATGGACAAAGGAACCGGCCAGTACATAAACAAGTACTAATGAGGAAATGCAAATTCTACTAAACTAAAATAGAATGTCTATACAAAAATGGAATGTGTTAGGGCTATACGGATTCGAACCGTAGACCTTCTCGGTAAAACAGATCAAACTAATTATTATCGAAATGATCCGAACTGTTTCAAAGACCCAACATGCATTTTCTTGCATTGGGCTCTTTCATCAACTGATTGATATAAAGATCAGTTAGTCCACCATATTTTTTCTTTACAGGAAGATAATAAGATGGCTCCATGTGCTCTGTGATTCATCATTTGTATTTTGATCCAGGAGCAATACCAAAGTGTTTCAAAGAAGGGTTACCTTGACTTAGGTCTGCCTCCGGCCTAGATTAACCTAAGTTAAATGGAATCTCTATCGCTCCGCTGCAAGAGTCAAATATGAGACTTCATACACCTTAAAGTTCATAGGAAGAAAAGAGAGGGTCTTTTGAGTCCCTTATACTCATTATGCCTAGCATTGAATGAACTGGGTATTTACCTTATCAATTAGCAAATCAATGGCGGGTTCTATTTAATTTGTCACCCGAATTCGCACTCGAATCGGACCGAACCAAATATTTGTCAGGCTATTGTTCTCTTGTTCCCTCGAATCTATGGAGTAAGACATCGATTTCTGAATAAGATCAATTATGTTCATTGCATAATGGGCTCCTTTGAAAAGCATTGGCGCACGTGTAAACGAGGTGCTCTACCTAACTGAGCTATAGCCCTTGTCATAGACATCTTAACATATAGACAATTTCTTGTCAAGATCGGATCTCACATGATAGTTCTATGATCTGTTTACTGTTAACGGATTGGTATTGCTTAGAAATAATATTCCACCTATAATCGCCGAGGCGGTGGGTCCTTTTTTTGTGATGATGAATAACCTACTTAACTCAGTGGTTAGAGTATTGCTTTCATACGGCGGGAGTCATTGGTTCAAATCCAATAGTAGGTAGAACTTATTAGATACCAGAGTTGATGGTATCTAATAAGTTTTTCTAGCCATCTTCTTTTTTTCGTTGTATCATCTAGATTTGATTGTATTCAATTGGCGGAATTAAAATGTGGTGTATAATAAAGAACCTCTAAAGAACTTCTTTTTCTTATTTTAATATTTCCTAGTAGGAAATAACATTAACAGCCTCTACTCGTGTCCTAGCTCGTCTGAGAGCGAGATTCGCCTCAATTGCTTGTCTCTTACCCTGAGATCTACTTACGTTAGCTTCGGCTTTTTCAAGAGCTTGTTGAGCTTCTTGCGGATCAATGTCAGTACTAATCTCCGCATCATTTCCTAAAACGGTAATCTCATTATTACTTATTCTAGCGAAACCACCCATCAGGGCCACCGTTAACCATTGGTCGTTGAGGCGTATTCTCAAAAGACCTATATCTACCGCTGTGGCAATAGGGGCGTGGTTTGGTAATATGCCAATTTGGCCACTATTAGTAGATAAAATGATTTCTTTCACTTCTGAATCCCAAATAATTCGATTAGGAGTTAGTACACAAAGATTTAAGGTCATTTCATTTGCTCTCCCCTTCTAAGTTCATAGCTTTCGCGGTAGCTTCGTCGATGTTACCCACCAAATAAAAGGCCTGCTCCGGAAGACTGTCTAATTCTCCAGAAAGGATCAGTTGAAACCCCCTAATTGTTTCGGCGAGACCAACATATTTCCCTGGAGAACCGGTAAAGACTTCTGCCACGAAGAAGGGTTGTGATAAGAAACGCTCAATTTTTCGTGCTCTTGCTACAGTTAAACGATCTTCTTCGGACAATTCGTCCAACCCCAGGATAGCTATAATGTCCTGAAGTTCTTTGTAACGTTGTAAAGTTTCCTTAACTCTTTGCGCAGTTTCATAATGTTCCTCGCCAACGATCCGAGGTTGTAACATAGTTGACGTTGAATCTA